AGGGGGAGAGATGGGGGAAGAAGATAGGAAGGGGAATAAGGGGGCTCTTTAGGCAGGAGACGGGGGAATTCCTTAAGTTAAGAAAGAAAAAAGAATAAGAACACGGATACATAACATAAAAAAAAGAATAAATAAGACGATATTCGCCCTCCCCCTACATATTTAATTTCTTCTCCTATACAAAAACCAGCAAGACCTACTCCATTGGTAATTCCATCAATGACACCCTTATCGAAAAACTGCGTTAGTTCAGTTAATCCTCTTATACCCAGGGTAAAGACCCTAGTATAGAAAATATCTATATAACCACGATTATATGACCAACTGTATATCTTTTTTTTTACTTGATCCGAAAAAAACTTTTTCGGACCCTCTTTTACAAGAGAATTTATTAAATCCAAATTCTGAAAAAAGGAATAAGCGGATCCATAGAAGATATATGCTATGGATAGACCAAACATAGCTAGACTTACAGAAGAAATTGCATTAGTGATAAATTCATATGAATTTATGGAAGAATTAGAACTTTCCTGGAAAAAGTTTATTGAGGGAGTTAACCACTTTGATAATATGGTTAACTCCGCTATTCCATTATCCATTACTCCATTATCAAAATGGATTCCTATGGATCCAATGAACAAAGTAAAAAGCAGTAATATAAAAAGAGGGAATAGCATAGTATTTCCCGTTTCATGAGGATAGACAAAAGTGTTTTTAGCCCCAAAGGAAGTACTAAAGGACCCTATCCTATTTCTTGTATTACCATGAATTTTGGATCTATTTTGTGAAAAAAAAGAAACTCCACTCTTCGTTGTTGATAAAATGAAATCTCTATTCACTCCTTTGGGTATCCTTTTTCCCCATAAGGATATTGAATACAACGAACCCTCTTTAGTGCTACTGTAATTTTGAAAATGAACACGCAGGTACCCATCAAAAGTAAGTAAATATATCCGAAACATATAAAACGCAGTTAATCCTGCAGTAAAAGAGGCTATTATTCCAAAAAAGGGTGAATACAACCAACTATTACTAAGGATTTCATCTTTGGACCAGAAGCAAGCAAGAGGTGGAATACCACAAAGAGAAAGCGTACCCCATAAAAAAGTAGTTCTTGTAATTGGAACGTATTTTCTTAAACCACCCATAAGAACCATATTCTGACTTTTATCTGGTGAATATCCAACAAGAGGTTCCATTGAATGAATAATGGATCCGGATCCCAAGAACAATAAAGCTTTCGAATAAGCATGAGTGATCAAATGGAATAAAGCAGCTTGATAAGAACCTATACCTAGAGCTAACATCATATAACCCAATTGAGACATTGTAGAATAGGCTAAGCTTCTTTTAATATCTCTCTGAGCAAGAGCTAAAGTAGCTCCTAAGAAGAGTGTTATTGTACCTACTAAAGAAATGAAACTCATTATTAAAGGTAGGGATATGAAAAGAGGAAGAAGTCGAGCTAGAAGAAAAATCCCCGCAGCAACCATAGTTGCTGCGTGTATAAGAGCCGAAATGGGAGTGGGTCCTTCCATAGCATCGGGTAACCATACGTGAAGAGGGAATTGTGCAGATTTCGCAACTGCACCAAGGAATAATAAAAAAGCACACAAAGTAGTAAGTAAGGAATTAATCCCATTATTAGGAATCCAGTTATTAGCTATTTTGAACAAATCCCTAAACTCTAAACTACCTGTTATCCAAAAAAAACCTAAAATTCCTAATAACAGACCAAAATCCCCTACACGATTAGTTACAAAAGCTTTTTGACAAGCACTCGCTGCAATTGGCCGTGTAAACCAAAAGCCTATCAATAAATAGGAACACATTCCCACAAGTTCCCAAAAAAAATAAATTTGTATCAAATTGGAACTAGTAACCAATCCCAACATGGAAGTATTGAAAAAACTTATATAAACAAAAAATCTCAAATATCCTTCATCGTGAGACATATAATCGTCACTATAAATAAGAACGAGGATTCCTACAGTAGTAATTAGTATTAACATAATAGAAGTAAGCGGGTCGATCAAGTATCCAAATTCTAAGGAAAAATCATTATTGACGGTCCAAGACCATAGATATTGATAGATAGAACTTCCATTTATTTGTTGAATAGATAGGTGAACTGAGAATACCATAGCTATACTTAAGAGTAAAACACAAGGAAAAGCCCATATGCGACGAAGATTTTTTGTTGCTGTCGGAATAAGAATAAGTCCAAACCCCATTGACATAATAACTGGAAGTGGGAGAAGAGGGATTACCCATGCATATTGATATGTATGTTCCATAAGAAAAGAAATTGCAATTTTTACTTGAAATTTTTCTATAAAATAAAATTGTTTCCGATTCACCAAACCAATTCTTATCTCTTTCTGAAGGAATTCCAAAAAATAAGAATAAGACAAAATACTGGAATTCTTCATTTTTCCAAATTTCTCTCATTGAAATAATCAAAAATGAAGAATGGGTTTACTTGGTTAAATTCAAAAAGTTAATTAAATAACTTTGTTACCTAGTTATTACCTAAAGAAGGATATTTGTTAAAATACAAAAAAGGATTGAATCATTTTACTTTCTATTCATTTTTGTATTTCTTTCTATTAAAATGAAGATGAAGCAGCTCTCATGTTTCGTAACTGATTGATTGAATTCCAATGAAAACCTATGTTTATAGGAAATTATCGAATATTCCTTACTTCATATAGAACTGAAATCCTAATGACTAGAATTACCTAAGTTTTAGAATGTCTTATTTAAGAGACTAAGTATTTTTTTTGTTTTGATTGGAATTCCATTATGGAATACCATTCTGAACTTAATTAACTATTTGAATTTTCCCTTCCTTTTATCCCCCCATCTTATATGGGGGATAGGCCGTAGATCTATATATGGAGTATACTTAATATATAAATTGATTTAATTTAAATAGAAAACCTTTGTATATATTCTATATTATTAAAACAAAGTATAAAATATATATGAAAAATATGCTAAAAAATTCTTGTCTTATCCGCATTAGAGAAAATCAAGTAAAAAAGAATTCAGAATTTCAGTTCAGTATCTAAGTATAAATACTAAGAAAAAGTATAAATACTAAGAAAAAACAGAAAGAAGGATTGATTTGCGGCAATAGATGTCTTTCACATACAACTAGAAAAAAAGTAATCTCCTTTTTGAATGGCAGTTCCAAAAAAACGTACTTCGATGTCAAAAAAGCGTATTCGTAAAAATCTTTGGAAGAAAAAGACTTATTTTTCCATAGTACAATCTTATTCTTTAGCAAAATCAAGATCATTTTCCAGCGGTAGCGAGCATCCAAAACCAAAGGGTTTTTCTGGGCAACAAACAAACAAATAATCTGGTTTTGGAATAATCTGAATTGACCTATCCCAAAGAAATTCCAATTATTTAAAATGAATAATTCGGATTAATTAATGAATGTACTTTTATGTGTCGAATTCCTCGGTACAATATTCTTAGAACTAACCCCTCTGATATATAGAACAAAAGTTTTTGGTATACTGTGTCCTAAGTATTCTTTTCCTATCAACGAACTTTTCATAATAGAATCCTCATAATAAAATATGAGGATTCTATTATGAAAAGTAGAGTATTCTTGCAATAGGACTTACAACTTCTACCTATCTTATCAAAAATCCACAAAAAAATAGGTTTAGGCTTGGTAAATCATATTAATAAGAGCATAAAGGCTTTCATTCTAGAAATTTTGCTAAAATCCAAAATTCTTTGTATTTAATGATGAAATTATAGAAATTCTAATGGATAGATTGAAAGATTTTTTTTTATTTCAATGAGAAACTAATTAGAAAAAAATGAGTTCTATATTGCAACTGAGAAAAAACAGTTCCAACTCTTTCAAGCTTTGTTTCTATTGGGCAAAGCAAGAGTTTATTGTTAAAAAAATCCCCAATGATACTACCAAACGAAGTCCATTTTAATGAAGATTCTAATGTTCCTAAATTCTATGGACTCTCCCAATCTCGACGATTTGCGAGAAAATAACTATTATTCTTTTAACTTCCCTATTATTTAAAGTTAGCCGCCATGGTGAAATTGGTAGACACGCTGCTCTTAGGAAGCAGTGCTCAAGCATCTCGGTTCGAGTCCGAGTGGCGGCATTCTCGAAAAAGAATACAATAGATTAGAAAATGGATTCAATTCGAAATTTCCAATTTTGTAATGGGACCTTCTCCTTATGCTATTTGCAACTTTAGAACATATACTAACTCATATCTCTTTCTCAACCATTTCAATTGTGATTACAATTCATTTGATAACCTTATTAGTTCGTGAACTTGGGGGATTACGTGATTCGTCAGAAAAAGGAATGATAGCTACTTTTTTCTCTATAACAGGATTCTTAGTTTCTCGTTGGGCTTCTTCGGGACATTTTCCATTAAGTAATTTATATGAGTCATTGATCTTCCTTTCATGGGCTCTGTATATTCTTCATACGATTCCTAAGATACAGAACTCTAAAAATGATTTAAGCACAATAACTACGCCAAGTACTATTTTAACGCAAGGCTTTGCCACGTCGGGTCTTTTAACTGAAATGCATCAATCCACAATACTAGTACCTGCTCTACAATCTCAGTGGTTAATGATGCATGTCAGTATGATGTTACTAAGCTATGCAACTCTTTTGTGCGGATCCTTATTATCCGCCGCTCTTCTAATCATTAAATTTCGAAAGAATTTCAATTTCTTTTTAGAAAAGAAAAAAAATGTTTTAAATAAAACATTTTTCTTTAGTGAGTTTAGTGAGATTGAATATTTCTATGTAAAAAGAAGTGCTTTAAAAAACACCTCTTTTCCTTCATTTCCAAATTATTACAAATATCAATTAATTGAGCGTTTGGATTCTTGGAGTTATCGTGTCATTAGCCTAGGGTTTACCCTTTTAACCATAGGTATTCTTTGTGGAGCAGTATGGGCTAATGAGGCGTGGGGATCCTATTGGAATTGGGATCCTAAGGAAACTTGGGCATTTATTACTTGGACCATATTCGCAATTTATTTACATAGTAGAACAAATCCAAATTGGAAGGGTACGAATTCCGCACTTGTAGCTTCGATAGGATTTCTTATAATTTGGATCTGCTATTTTGGTATCAATCTATTAGGAATAGGTTTACATAGTTATGGTGCATTTACATTACCATCTAAATGATTACATAACATAAAACCTTCGTGAAATGAAAGTTTTTCCATTTTTGTTTGATTTGAGAACCCTTGAACGCCTTCTCAAAGGGTTCTCAAAAATTCGAGATAGATCTAATTAGACTTTTTTACTTTTTTCTGAATTATTTGGTTTTTCCACTATGGAATATAGAGCGGACTAGTAAAAAAAAATTATTTAGGATAATAATTGGATAAGAGAGCCTCTACCTTGTCAACCGATAGCGAGAGAACAAAATCTGGATAAATACCAATTCCTATTACTGGTAAAAAGATACAGATTAAAAGAAAGAGTTCTCGTGGTCCAGAATCCACCAAATTTGCGTTTGGAACATGAAATAGCTTGTATCCATAGAACATCTGGCGTAACATAGATAATAAAAAAATAGGAGTTAATATCATTCCAATTGCCATTACAAAAGTAATTAGCATTTTTGGTATTAACAGAAATTTTGGACTAGTAATTAGTCCAAAAAATACTACTAATTCTGCAACAAAACCGCTCATTCCTGGTAAGGCAAGAGAAGCCATTGAAAAGCTACTAAACATGGTAAAAATTTTCGGCATTGGGATAGATATCCCCCCCAGTTCTTCGAGATAAACAAGACGCATTCTATCACAAGCCGTTCCCGCCAAGAAAAAAAGTGTAGCACCAATAAATCCATGGGATAGTATTTGTAAAATAGCTCCATTGAGTCCAATGTTGGTTATGGAACCAATTCCTATAATTATGAAACCCATGTGAGATACGGAGGAGTAGGCTATTCTTTTTTTGAAATTTCGTTGACCAAGAGAAGTTGAAGCTGCATAGATTATTTGCATCGCTCCTATTATTACCAACCAGGGGGAAAATAGATAATGAGCATGAGGTAACAATTCCATATTGATCCGAATCAATCCGTATGCTCCCATCTTTAATAGGATTCCCGCTAAAAGCATACATGTACTGTAATGCGCTTCCCCATGGGTATCTGGTAACCACGTATGTAGGGGTATAATCGGCAATTTGACAGCATAAGCAATAAGGAAGCCAAAATAAAATAGTATTTCCAATGTTGCAGGGTATGATCGATTAATTAATCTTTCCAAATCTAATCTTGGTTCGTTGGAACCATATAAGCCCATACCTAGAACTCCGATTAAGAAAAAAATGGAACCGCCTGCAGTATACAAAATAAATTTTGTAGCTGAATACAGACGCCTCTTTCCCCCCCACATGGATAAAAGTAAGTAAACAGGAATTAATTCTAACTCCCACATGATAAAAAAAAGTAAAAGGTCTCGCGAAGAAAATAATCCTATTTGACCACTATACATTGCTAGCATCAGGAAATAGAATAATCGCGAATTCCGGGTAACTGGCCAAGCTGCTAAAGTAGCTAAAGTAGTGATAAATCCTGTCAATAAAATAGATCCTAATGAAAGTCCATCGATTCCCAATCTCCAGTGGAAATCAAAGACATCTATCCATTTAGAATCCTCCTTTAATTGGATTAAGGGATCCTCCAATTGGAAATGATAACAGAATGCATAAGTCATTAGAAGGAATTCTAATAAACAAATAGATATAGTATACCACCTAACGATTTTGTTTCCCCTATGAGGTAAAAAGAAAATTAATGAACCTGCAAATATCGGCAAAACAACAAGTATTGTTAACCAAGGAAAATAACTCATGATAAAGTGATAAAGAGAAGATACGTTTTGACCAGAAAAGCCCGTGCTCGAAATAAGCGAGCACAGGCTTCCTCGGTAAAGAGGAATCAGACGATTCAAGTGGAGTTTTTTGTAACGTATCAATAAGATAGAGCCATGCTGCGGGTTGTTTCAGGCCCTAAATAAACGCGGACACTTAAAAAATCTGTTGGGCAGGCAGATTCACATCTCTTACAACCCACACAATCTTCGGTTCTCGGCGCGGAAGCAATTTGCTTGGCTTTACACCCATCCCAGGGTATCATTTCTAATACATCTGTTGGACAAGCTCGTACACATTGAGTGCATCCTATACATGTATCATAAATTTTTACGGAATGTGACATTGGATCTATAAATTTTCCTTTTCAACATAAAAATTTTCGATCTGGTAAAAATGAAATTAGTACTATATGAGTCATATGTATTGTAGACACCAGACGAAGCAATGGTTTATCCAAACTTCAACAAATAAATAAATAAAATAATGCAATATATTTCTTAATCCGTTTGTGAGAAAGCGTGAAAAGAGCCAAGAGACTTGAATTTTTGGCTTCAACAATCATAATTATACGAATTGTACATACGAATTCGAATTAGCCAATTTATTGGCTATCGTCTTTTCAATATAAATTATTGCAATATTCAAATTGCAATATCAATGAATTGCAAAAATTCAATAAGTAAAAAAGAATACTATGTAATAACCTAATCAAAAAATAGATATTATAAAATAATAAAATAATAAGAAAATAGAAGAAAATAGTATTAGATTTCTATTCATCTTAATATTTGATATTATTATTATATGTGCGCCTTTGTTTAGAGGATTTTATGTCTAATTATTCAAAAAATTAGATTGATTGATACGAGTTGATTTCTTGTTACGATGGATGGAAGAAAGAATGGATAGTCCAATAGCTGCTTCAGCAGCCGCAAGGGCTATAACAAAAATTGCGAAAATGTCTCCTTTTAATTGGCGACTATCAAATAGATCAGAAAATGTTACGAGATTTAGATTAATTGAATTCAGTATAAGTTCAAGACATATTAGAGCTCTAACCATGTTTCGGCTTGTGATCAATCCATAGATACCAATCGAAAATAAATAGACACTAAAAAAAAGTACATGCTCAAACATCATTAACTAACTCCTTATCAATCTCGATTCATTTCAATATGAGGACAAGAATTGAACCGATTCCATTAATTAGAATAGAACAGTTACACAACAAAAGAGAAAAGAAGGTATTTGTTGGCAGTAGATGGGTTTTACTAAATCAAAATTGTGATTCTTTAGTTATTTATTTTAGATTTGAAATTCTAAGAATTTTGACTAATTCTAAGTATTTCTTATTGCCGAGCCATAGTAATTGCACCTATTAAAGAAACTAGAAGAATTATGGAAATGAGTTCAAACGGAAGATAAAAATCAGTTGCTAAATGAATCCCAATTTGTTGAACGTTATTTATGAGACCCTGTTCTACTATTTGGTTTGATCTTGTAGTCCAAAGAATTCCATACCATGACGTATCTGGGATAGTAGTCATTAGTGAAAAAAGAATAGTTATACAAACGAGTGAAGTGAACCCATCTCCAATAGTCCAATAATTCTTATTTTTAGACCATTCTGAGCCATTTACGAACATTACGGCAAATATGATCAAAACATTTATAGCTCCCACATAAATAAGAAGTTGTGCGACAGCTACAAAGTAGGAATTCAATAAAATATAGAATAAGGATATACAAACAAGAACTAATCCCAGCGAAAAGGCAGAATAAATTGGGTTGGTAAGTAATACTACTCCTAGACCTCCTAGTAGAAGAACAAATCCCCCAAATAGCACAAGAATCTCATGTATTGGTCCAGGTAAATCCATTATGGATAAGAAGAAATTAATAGTATAAAATTTTTCATGAACTGACTAAAACTAAAAGATTCAAGGAAGGAAAAAGGGATTAGGATATTTTTTTGTATATAAGTTGTATAGTTAGAAATGACATCACGAAAATCTACTCTCATTTTAAATCAGGAATAATTTGCAATAAGCAGTAGTTATTCGTTTTTCTTTATAGTTAATAAAAAACTATTGGATTTTTCTAACAAAAAAGATAAATCCTAGTAACTAATAATTAGTAACCGTTCTTGAATTCCAAGATTTTTCTTCGTCTATTTTACTTTGAGTCGAATTCCTAATTGTTTGAATTGTGTAATCTCCCATTATGGAGATTGGTAACCGACTCAAAGCAATTTGATTGTAATTCAATTCATGACGATCATAAGTAGAAAGTTCATATTCTTCAGTCATTGATAAACAGCTTGTCGGACAGTACTCAACACAATTACCACAAAATATACAAACTCCGAAATCAATACTATAATTAAGCAATTGTTTCCTTTTAATATCCTTTTCAAATCTCCAATCCACAAGGGGTAGATCTATCGGGCATACGCGAACACATACTTCACAAGCAATACATTTATCAAATTCAAAGTGGATTCGCCCCCGGAAACGCTCCGATGTAATTGATTTTTCATAAGGGTAGTGAATCGTTATAGGTAAACGATTTGTGTGGGATAAGGTAATTATGAAACTTTGACCAATGTACCTTGCAGCGCGTATTGTTTGTTGACCATAACTCATGAACCCAGTTACCATAGGGAACATATTCTAAATATCTATGAAAAAGATATGTTTCTTTCTCTTGTTTGAGAGAACTTTTGTGTTGAAAATATTCTTACTGTTATTGTATTATCTTATTTATAGTGAAACAAGTTGGGAAGAAGTTGTTAATAAGAGATTGCCCAGGGAAATAGGTAAAAGAAATTTCCATCCAAGATTTAATAACTGATCCATTCTCATCCTGGGTAAAGTCCATCTTATTGTGATAGAAATGAAGAGAAATAAATAAGCTTTAGTTAATGTAATAAAGATACCCATTGTCATTTCCAAAATTCCAACCATTTTATTCATTTGGAAAAATTCAAAAAAGGATATATAGGGAATAGAGAAATTCCACCCGCCTAAGTAGAGAACTGTTACAAATAAAGAGGAAACTAATAAATTTAGGTAAGAAACAAGATAAAATAAACCATATTTGATACCGGAATATTCGGTTTGATAACCTGCTACTAATTCTTCCTCTGCTTCTGGTAAATCAAAGGGTAATCTTTCACATTCTGCCAAAGAAGAAATTAGAAAAACCAGAAAACCTATAGGCTGACGCCAAAGATTCCATCCAAAAAAACCATATTTTGACTGTGCTTCAACTATATCAACTGTACTTGAACTGTTAGATAATCATAGTCGATGATAACATCACAGTTCCCACCGCTATTCCAAAACCGTACATGAAACCTTAGCTTCATACGGCTTCTCTATGATCAGAAAAAAGGAAAGGGTTGTTTCGTTTCGGTATTATCCCCCTGGGCATAGATAGAATTAGGTAAGATAAAATCGATTGGAAAGTCCTAAATTAGACCAAAGGAATTCCGTCTGCTAGAATAAGAAAAAGCGCTTCCGAATTGATCTCGTCCTTTATAATATAATGAAAATTTTTCTTTGTTCAGTAATAACTTAATCTTGGAATAAAACACTCGTTATAGCAATTAATAAATGAAAAGAATTAGGCATTAATTCATGAGGAATTCTGTATTAATATGAATAGAGGAAGGAAAAAATAAATAAATATCTTTTTTTTGTATTGCATTCCATATCTTTTGTCCTATTCTTCTTTCCCCGGGGAAGGGTACTTAAAAAGAAAAAAGGAATAAAGGATTAATTCGTTCTTGATAGCCATTTCTTTAACAAGTGAAAGGGAACATACTCTGGATCGGAATCCGAAGAAAGTACTACTTGATCATTTCCACCAATTTCAAGTCCTTATTATGATTCCTTTTATGAGGAAAAATCTCTAATGTCTTAGATTCCCTCATTACTAATCCTTTATGTACTTTAGTGTTCCTAACCCCTCACTAATTTTTGATGGATTCCCCTTATGATTATAAGTTATAGTAATAACTCGGAATATTCTAGTAATGGAATTCCATATCGCGAATCCTTTATTCTTGCCCGCTTCAAGATATGATGACTAATCAAAAAATCTCAACCTTGGGGTAAAGAGTTTACACTACTTATGTTTACTTCAACTTTTTTCTTGTACGTAGGAAATGAGATTTTTTCTTTTTACTACAAATTAATAAGTTGTTTTGTTTCACTCATATAGCTATCTAGTTTAACTTACCAACCCGAGAATAAGAAAAGGAAGATAAATATTCAATGGATTTTGGAGGAAAAAGATCCTATTTTAACGAATCACACGTAGAGATATTGCTAGCACACAAAAAGTTAATGGTATTTCATAACTAATAGATTGAGCAGCAGCTCGTAGACCGCCTGAAAAAGAATATTTATTATTTGAGCTATATCCTGCCATAAGAAGACCAATAGGAGCAATACTTGAAATGGCAATCCATAAAAAAACACCAATACTAAGATCGGCTAAAACAAAACGATATCCCAAAGGGATAACTAAAAAACTTAATAAAATTGATATGACTGCTATAGAAGGTCCAATGCTAAATAAAGGAATATCTCCTCGGGATGGCAGGATATCCTCCTTAAAAAGTAGCTTAGTTCCATCGGCTATAGCTTGAAGCAGTCCCAGGGGGCCAGCATATTCAGGACCAATACGTTGTTGTATCGATGCGGATATTTCTCTTTCTAACCACACAATTACGAGTACTTCTATTGTGATTCCCAGTAGGAGGGTCAAAATGGGTAGAATCCATATCAGTCCATAGACTTCTTTTAATAATTCTGATTTCGAAAAAGAATTGATAGTTTCTATCTCTACCCTATCTATTATCATTTCAACGATCAACTTCCCCCATAATGATATCTATACTACCTAATATCGTCATGATATCAGCCAATTTCATTTTTTTAACTAGTTGAGGAAGAATTTGCAAATTAATAAAACCGGGTGGACGAATTTTCCATCTCCAGGGGAAAAGACTATCATCTCCTACCAGATAAATTCCTAATTCACCTTTTGGAGCTTCCACTCTTACATAAAGCTCTTGCTTTGACAATTCAAAATTGGGCGAAGGTTTTTTACCAAGAAATCGATATTCAAAATCATTCCATTCGGAATTCTTTGTTTTCTTAAAGCGTCGGACTTCTAAATTCTCATAAGGGCCTCCAGGAATTTTCTCTACAGCCTGTTGAATAATTTTGATGGATTCCCTCATTTCACCCATTCGTACTAAATAGCGAGCTAATGAATCCCCTTCTTTTTGCCATTGGACTTTCCAATCGAATTGGTTGTAAGACTCATAAGGATCAACTTTACGAAGATCCCATTGTATTCCAGAAGCTCGTAACATCGGTCCCGATAAGCCCCAATTTACTGCTTCTTCTCCGCTAATAAAACCGACTCCTTCAACTCGTTCTAAAAAAACGGGATTCCGTGTAATAAGTTGTTGATATTCAACAACTCCTCGTAAAAAATAATCACAGAAATCTAAACATTTATCGACCCATCCATAAGGTAGATCGGCGGCTACCCCTCCGATGCGAAAGTAATTATGCATCATTCGCATACCTGTAGCAGCTTCAAATAGATCATATATCAATTCTCTCTCTCTAAAAATATAGAAAAAAGGGGTCTGTGCGCCTAGATCCGCCATAAAAGGTCCAAGCCATAACAAGTGAGAAGCTATACGGCTCAACTCTAACATAATTACCCTAATATAGCTGGCTCTTTGGGGTATTTGAATATTCTCCAAGAATTCTGGTGCATTTACCGTTATTGCTTCTGTAAACATAGTAGCTAAATAATCCCATCGTGTTACATAAGGTAAGTATTGTATAATAGTTCGGTTTTCCGCGATTTTTTCCATTCCTCTGTGTAAATAGCCTAATATGGGTTCACAATCAATAACATCTTCACCATCGAGAGTAACGATCAGTCGAAGAACACCATGCATTGATGGGTGCTGAGGGCCCATATTGACTATCATGAGATCTTTTCTTGTAAGCGGTAGACTCATATCCTTTCTTCCTTAATTCATTATTCCATGAAAATGGATTATTCCATGAATTCCTCAAAACGAGGCTCATCAAAATGAAAAATCTAAGACTACTATAAGACTACTAATAAAATAAGAAAAAAATTCGAACGATTAAATTACTTCTCCCGAATATCCAACTGACTGATTAATTTCTTATAACGTACTCTATTTTTCTTTGCCAAATAAGCCAGCAAACGTTGACGTTTTCCCAAAAGTCTTCGTAGACCTCTTTCCGATGAAAAATCTTTTTTGTGTAATTCCATATGTGAAGCAAGTCTCCGTATCTTATTGGTGAAACTGAATACTTGAAATTCAACAGAACCCCTGTTTTCTTCTTTTTCTTCTTTAACCATAAATCCCAAAATTTTTCTACCTCCTTTCTTTTTCATGTATTTTTCTGATCAGGAAAAATAAAAAATTATGTCAGTTATTTTGAAGTTATTCTAATCTCGTACACACAAAAATTTGCAATTATTCATCCACTACTGGAATTTGGATTTATTTTATCGATGCAAATTGGATTTGGATAGAAGGGTACATTCTTTTATTTTAGATAGAAGAAACATTTCTTCTATCTAAAATAAAAGAATTTTGCTGATTTATTTATTGCTATATCCAATTTATGGAATTGATACACCATTTAATTGATATCGTTTAGCAAAATGAAACACAGCATATGCATCCATCTTTCGGCTCGAGAATTTCACGGGATAGAGATATGGTATAAGAAATAGGCTATTAAGTAACTCTAAATGAATTGTGGATACATCTGTATCCTTAACATACTGAAACGACTGCCATTATTCGTATCAAACCAATAGCGATTCATACAAGCTAAATCTTCTAATCAATGGTGGGCCAATAATGAATTTTTTTGCATATGTATTAAGACGCTTGGCCTGATTTCGAAATTGTCCAGAGTTTTTTATGTTGTTTTCATTGCAAAATGATGGACCTCCTTCCGTAACTTTCCAATTACGAGTACGAGAATTGAAAGACATGAAAATTCTCAATTCTCTACGGCGTCTAGGAGATAGATAGAATATTTTCAGGAACAAGAAAATCAGAAGAATCTTTCTCTCTATTCACTACCATTCCGCGTCTTCGACTTCTATTAGTTTCTTTTCTTCTTTAATGCAATAGCTATAGTTTGATATAGAATCCATTTCTCAAAGTAATGGAAACCATTCTCGTATAGGAAATGGTTCGAAAATCGCTATTCCATCTTTTAGGTATCGTGAAAAGTGATACCTGTGAAGATCGTGCATTTCAGTCACATTCAGATCCGCTTTTCGAGTCCATGATATAACCAAATTGGATGGATCTTCCACCCGTTTAGCTAAGAAAGAATAGATGCAGAGGTGGATAATAGATCGATATGAAGATCATGAGCTGCCCCATAATGAAACCGCCAGTAGTCGCGAATATCTCCTTCTTCCCTAATCCAAGATTGGAGAAAGAAGATCTAAGAGGGACCTATGGAGAATGTGGTCAGAAATCCATAATAGAGTCCGACCACAACGACCGAATTAATTATCCTCATCGAGAAACTTAGACTACTAAGTAGAAAAGGTAGAAAAGATTTGAAAATCATGGCATGGGTCTCCTTTTTTTCTTTCTTTAGAGTTTTCTATATGCACAATTTCTCGATGTTTCGATGAGAATTTCTTGACTTTCCATATATAGAAAGAGATAGACTATAAATGACATCTCTTATGTAAATAAGACCAAAGGGATGGATATTAAATGATAGGAAGTGCTAGGAAGTGAAATAGAATGAAATAGAGCCACTTTGGGCTTCCCTATGAAATGAGGCATGGAACGGAGTCACTACGAAGAAATTCCGGGAGTTACGAAAGAAGCTTCGGACTCATATTGTTCATGGGTTGAGAGCGGGAGTTGAACTCTAGGAGGTCGAATCTCCCCTTGTTCCTCAGTAGCTCAGTGGTAGAGCGGTCGGCTGTTAACTGACTGGTCGTAGGTTCGAATCCTACTTGGGGAGATTTGATTCATT